TCTGGCTGATAGCTCAAACTCTTGCTTTCCCGTAGAAATCTAATGTGATCTCTGTCTCTCCACTACCTGACTCCATTCTCCGAAGGAAGGGCAGTTGAACTCATACTTGCCATTCGGCTCAATAAACTTCGCTCCTCGGCAGTACTAGCCGGAACTCCACTCCTAACCTTTTCAATTGAGCTTTCCGGTCTGATCCCTCTGGGAGAGTTGCTTCTTTCTTTGACTTGGGTTGCCTTCAACTGACCCCGGCCGGAACAGGAAGATTCGGAACTGCTTGTAGAAGAAAGAAAATCAGGTGATCTCTACTAAATGGGGATAGGACCTCCTATCCCGAGGTAAGAAAGAATAGACTACCTACTAAAGACAGATCGTTAGTGCTTTTCCCGGGCTATGAACGGAGCTTAGCCATACCATAGGGGCAACTCCTATTGTCGAGTGGCCTTTCGCTCCAGCCCCGGTCGGGACAGTGCCTTTCAGCTCCTTGCGCCTATTGGGACAGTTGCTTGTAGCTTCTATTCTTACTTTCCCCACCCCGTGGCTTCAAACGGCCGATGGGAACTTAGATGAGTCTCGGAACTCAATTCCCTCAATCTTTGACGTTGTCCCTTCTCTGATTCCGTACTCAATTCCGTGGCACCTGCCTGAACAACGTCAAATGGCGACGTATATAAAGAAGTGGCCGCTTCCTCACAAACTGAATTGCTTTCTCGAGTTGCTGTTGCCGAAGCTGAGCTTGAAGAGCTTGTTCTCTCCACTCTTGTTGCTTTCTTTGCTATTGCTTCTGTTGAATGTAAGAGGGGTGAAGGGCGAGTACAGTTTCTTTTTCCTCTATCCCTGCCCGACTTGGGCATTTAGCTACGAGAATAACTCATCCCCTTTAATCCCGCTCGAGTGGGAATATAGGAAGCTAGGTGAATAGCCCGATGAGACCCTTCTCATACCCGCCCTTACAGGAGCCTAACGGAGAAAAGGCTATGCCCAATAGGGGAAGACTGCGGTAAAAGGATGTCCGTCTGTTGATGGCTAGCTCGTACAAGCAAATATTGGACCTAGGTTTGTTGATGGATCTGGTCTTGTCGAACAGGTCCGGATTCGAGGTTCGAACACAAAAGCCCACTAGCCGAGCTGAACTGGTTAGTGATGGAAGCAATTCCCACGAACTGAGAACAAAAGGATGTACTTGCCCCCTTCCCCAGCCAGCTCATCCACCGCTTTTTATTAAGTTAAGAAATCCTGTCTTTGTCTTTCCAGGCTGTCTTTTGCGTGCTATTCCTTACGCCCTGAGAAAGAACCTCCACTTGGATTCATTTCAAGTCTCGAGTTCTTGTTCTTCATTCTCGTAGATGAAGTTCGAACGAGAGCTTTGATGCAATTCAAATTGACAAGCAGTAGTGACAGCATAATAAATGTCCGGAAGACAGAACAAAATCCTTAATTCCCGGGTTTCCTTTGCCAATAGACCAATGGTGCTGTATCGGAAACAAGATTCAGTCGCTACAAGCGAAGGATAATAAGAAACCGGCCGTAAAACGGGTAGATTAACTGAAAGAAAATACACTTGGCCACTAGGAGAGTCGCTTAGATAATATGCCTAGACCGGAAGACTAAGGGATTCTTCAGGTCTAGACGTAGCCTTCTTTAAATGTCATGCCAGTTAAGGTAAGCTCTCAGTGGATGCCATTCCTTTCCTCAATCTATCCGGGTGATCGAAGGCGTATCGCGATCGACGCTTATTATACGTTGCTTCGACTGCTGTGTACATCCCCAGCCAATAAGAGGAGTGGGTACCAGACTCGCTAAGAGGAGATAACAGTGGCTCCGCGCCCCCTAACTACTGAAGACCTTAAAGAGGTGGTTGACGTTCGTCAGGCATAGATCGCTGATTCTCTGAATTTAATTCTTTGAAACTACGCGCCTCTATTTTAATAGTAAGATTTTATATCTTGGCTATTGGCACTTCTATAGAATAGAAAGAAGGAGTTGTCACCCCTCGTCAAAGTACGCCCAAAGACTTATATGAACTTTAAGCAGAGACCCTTTTTTCTGTGAGGGGTCGTAGGCCAGTCTTTCAGTAATTTCCGAGGAGTGTAAGCAATTAAAAAAGTTCTTTATAGGTTAACACGACCCGGCAATCGTAGACCCTTCCTCTAGTTAGTGACTTGGCTCCCTTCCTTCTAGTCACTGCTAGTAGGATAACATCTATTAGTCCCTTCTCTTCCTTCTCCTTTTGCTTTCTTTCTGTCTGGTTCATAAGGGGAGTGCTCGCTACTATAAGACAGCTCTGCATTCCTTCGAGGCAATCGTAGCCAAGCTCTGAGACTATTCAAGCTAGCGTGGTAACGATACTGAGGAGGATACCTAGCTAGTCTTGAACCATTGCAGGGAAGTGAAGCCCTCGATTAGCAAATAGCTCCCCGTTCTATCCAATAGACTCTTTGCTAAAGTTCAAAGGCCAGTTTGAAGAAGGTCCTATGTCCGTGAGAAGTAAGTGAAACTGCCGTTCCAAAGCTTTTTAAGGTGTGACGCGGGCTGGGCAATCAACCGGAGAACCAAGGAATTGAATTGAACTGAAAGCATAGGCTTCAGCCGAAGCTGCAACCAAAGATGAGTGGCTGTTGCCCGGGCACCGAACTATTGGCTTTAGCGACCCAATGTCTGTAGATGAAAGACGAGTTCGGAAGTACTGGATAGGTGCCTCCCCCACGAAATGTAGCTTATGCGGAACCTATTACTCCTCAACCACCAACTAGCAGCTCTTGATAGAGAAGCTCTGTAAGGGCTATTTTAGGGCAGGCCCCACTCAATGGGGTTTTTGTCTTTTCTTTATGAAATCCAATCCTCTCTTATTTAATTTATTCTTTGTGCTGATAGGGAAGCCCTTGTGACCGGAACACCTGTATCTGGGCCCGGCGGCAAAAGAAATCTCCTTGTTTTCGCTAGCGGGTCGACTAATCTAATTCAAATGGCCTCACCAACAGCACTTTCAGAAGCATCTCCTCTCGTGATTCACCGGACTTCGTAGCTTGAAACAACCAGTCCTTTTCCTTTTTCCTATGCTGAGGCAGTACCAACAAATCAATCCATCGAAGTTCATATTGACATACATAAAAAAAAATATGGATGCCGTTGCTGATTCGGATCATCTCAATCAATTCCTTAAACGAGTTCAAAAATGCTTTAAACGAAATTATGCTAAAGCGGATGATCAGGGTTTTATTCCTTATTCCAGGTAAGCTTTCATAGTAGAGGATGCATGCAACAAGTTCAACTCTCCTTCTTTTTCGAGTGAAAAGCTCGTTTTAATCATTCAAAGCCTCTCCGAGGAGGTCGGGTCAGACTATGGATATAAGCCAAAGAGAGGAGTTTGGGGCACCAGCTCTTCTCAGAACCCGGGGGAGATACTAAAAGCTGTCTCTTGATCCCCCTCGGGCTTCTTAATTGATTGCCAAATCTTAATCGAATTGCCATGCTCCCAGCTCTTGCTTGCTGTCTGTATGTGGTAGGGTCTTCAAGCCCCACGCTCGATTCTCGAGATTCATGGGCCGTCTCGCGAAGATCTTCGATCCGAACCTTCGCATCTACTCTCTCTTAGAGGATGAACCACGCCTTCGCTATCGCAAGAATATAGCGATCGAAGAGCTATCGCTCAGCAGCTTCGCGTATTACGAAAGCCGTATTGCCCGAAGGGGGCATGCTGCAAGAGCGTAGGTGAGTGGTAAGCGTAGGAGGCGTGCCCGAAGGGCAGCGGCAGCAGTGTGTGATTCTTTAGATTCTTTAACTGAGAAGGGCTTTAAGTCACCAACGACTTTCTTCTGATCACCATCTGCTATTTGAAGCACTGATGAAGAGTGGAGGGGACTTCGACTGCCTTCTTGTATCGGGTGAAGAGAAGGGGGTGGTAGGCTTAGTAGGGCTCGAACCTACAATATTACCGTTATGAGCGGTACGTTTCAACCAATTAAACTATAAGCCCCTAAGGATCTCTACATGCAATTCGCTCACTTCGGGAAGAAGAGGAGGCCCTTGCTCTATCTGCTTCTTCCTCTTCCCAGGAATGAACAATTGGATAAAAAAATGATTTTCTTCTTTGTTTATAATTATATATATAATAATGCAGGGGAGGAAACCTATCCTGAATGAAGTGATAGGCCTCCTTCCTTAAATCTGAATAGGGGGACATCTCCCTAATACGATCAATGTGATGCTCATTAAGCATCAGTTCGGCCAGCTTGTCTTGAAGGATCCCTTTAGAGCAGAGCGTCTTTCCTATCTCTCCAGGCTAGTGTATGAAGTGCTCGACTGAAAGGAGAGGTTTGTAAGAACTCGACCGAAAGGGAGAGGAGTGAAGCGACCGAATAGGGCAAGGAGTGACAGCTAGCGGATCAGAAAGATTTTTATGGAATACTCCCAACCAATCCCCTATTTTAGTTTAGGGACATCTCTTTGTTAGGTAGGGCCAGGGATCACTAATTAGTCGAATGAGCCCATCCCTCTGGCCTATCATTTATTGGTCGATCCGGCTGGCGTCTCCATGGGGGCCCCGTCATACAAGTTTGTTGCTAGGAGTCCCTATAGTCGAATCTATAATCAATAGAAGTCCCAATAGAAGTTTACTGACCTGGCTCTTCAATCGACGATCTACTGCTCCCTCTTAGTTGCAGATGCCCATGCTTTGATTCGAAAGCCCTAGCCAGTGATGAATCCCCAGGAAGAGAGGACTATTTAATTCCTCCTCCCTTCAGTCCAGTTTGAACCCGTCCCAGCAACGAACACCTTCCTACTGCAAGGTGAGGCTCTGCCCTTCCCCTAGAATCCACTCCGGGTCGGAGGAGCAGCTAGTCCAACTTCTTGAGCAGCCGAGATATTGAACAACGAACATTTGAGCCCTAAAGGCCTTGCCTCACCCTGAGATGAGAGGGAAGGTCGATTTGACTCGAATCCTGGACCTGATCTTTAATCCTACACCGGTTAATGATGCGATGGGAGAAGTTTTGATTTTGTCATTTTTTCATCAATGCTGGCCCAGTCGAGGCTCGTCCATGCCCAATCCCAATGGACAAACCTTTGATCCGCCCCTAGCTCTATAATCCACCCGTCTTCCCCAGTCCCTGAAAGCCCTCCTATCCTGGGCCTAGCCCTCTTTCTCAACTCGAGTCTTAAGTTCAGCGGCTTTCATCGTTGACGAACACCTGCGCTAATAAGACAAAGAAGTGGGGAGTCTATGCCCTTTCATAAAACGAAAAGCTTTCAGTCCTTGAATGAATCAGTAACAACGAATTAGTGGAATGAGGGATCAAGAAACGGATAGGGAGGGGAATGGCCTATCAATTATTGGTGGACCTTCCCTTGAATTGAACCGGTCACGGAGCTCTCAATTGAGTTGTTTAGGTTCTGGAATTCCATCTCTAGTTGGGGGTTTCGGTTCGAAGGTTAGAAAATGTGGTGCGGGTTCATCTCTCTCGACCAGTTCAGGTGAAAGGGAAGGGTGATCGAGGGGACCCAGACTTTAGATCTCTTCTCTATGGAGGGAGGTGGATTTCGTATCAAGAGTGTGTTGGGGAGGCCAGGGAAAGACGGACTGGATCGAGAGGCGATGCCTATGCCTCTTCTTTATCGATAGGATTCCCATCATTTGCAGTCTCCGGCGAAGGAGACAAGACAAGGGCGAGGCACCGAACATGTTCGATCCTCAACCTCCATCCGTCATTAGTAATCTCAATCCGCTTTTCCTATTCACTAGTACACTGCGCGCTACAACTGGCAGCCCCTTGACTAGTAAGGGAAAACGCTAGCGCGCTAGCTAGCTACAACTAGTTAGAACCCCTACTTACTTTCTTTATGGGATATTTGAAGAAGCCTGCTGAAAAACAGAAGCGCGCTAGCGCGCAACGGCTGAAAAGCCAGCAACTTGTTAGGAGTAGGGTTTTGGCTTGCCCCTTTCTTATTATTAGTAAGATAGGTTTGGAACCCTATACAAACAAGGTGCTGCTTGCTGCTCGCCCCTATCTCTAAAGGGGCTTATGCACTCCACTCGCTGCCTACTCTACTCGTTACCACTAAACGACGAAGCCAAGAGCGGAAGGAGGGACTTGAACCCTCAACCTCAGCCTTGGCAAGGCTATGCTCTACCATTAAGCTATTTCCGCCAGCTACGGTAGTGGCGAAGCACTACTGAGCAATTCACGTATCACTTGATACGGACGACTTCTGTTTTTCCGCCGGACCACACTCTTAACCTCCGATCGAGCTACGAGCACGAGTAGGTAGGCGGCTAGAGGGGAGGGGCGGCGGCTGGGCTGCCTTTTCAATCAATCTCCGGCCGCTCTGTGCCGCTATTGGTGCGAGTTGTAAGGAGTCTTGGTCTCGAGTCGAGCTGGGGCGTCATTTCATTCTCGTAACGGGAGTGAGTGCACCGCAAGACCAGACAAGTTACTCCCTCGCCTCGCAGCGGTGGCATCTGTCTTTTAAGTTAAGTCATTTCCTAAGACGGCTCCTCTTATTCTACGATAATCCAAGCAGCAGCTCCACGAGTCCGCTCGGAACCAGTCGATTCCTGAGCCATTCGTTCTCCCCTCTCGGTTGGCGTTTGCCAGCCACTAGAGCAAGTAAGAGAACCTACAGTGAATGAACTTAAAGAACCGCATGACCGGATTGTACACCTTTGTGTCTGGCTATGTATATGGATGTGCATAAAGAAGGGACGGGACATCTCTCTCCTTTTTTTTGGGGGTAGGGAGAGAGAGGGAATAAGCTGCAGCGGCACCTCACGAACTTCTTACTGGGGCAGCACCATCCTCCTATAAGCTAAGCATTTGCGAGTGTTTGGATGCACGTGTTTTGTTCATATTCCTGCGCAGTTAAGAAAAAAATTGTCCCCAAGGTAGTTTACTTGCTTACTTGTTAGAGTAAGGCAACCACTTCTGTCTTTCTTGGATATGCTCAGTCCGGGTATAGATGCTATGACGTGAAATCCAAGAGATGAAGATTATCCTTGAATGTTTTCTTTAATGGGGTCGCCTCATATTTTCCTTAACCTAATTAATAAGCCCCGGGGGAGAATGGTGATGGAGATGTATTGCGGCCTTCTCCTGTTCATCAACTCGAACCTCATTCTTCTGCAGTTGATGTTACGGATCAGCCTCACTCTTCAGGCCAGCAGCTTTGCTCAGCATCTGATGCCGATTGTCAGCCTGTTCAGCTGACCTCAGAGGATTCCAGTCACCCGGCACAGCATCTTTATTCTCGGCGGCGATTACAGTCTGTTTCCCAGGGTCAGACTACTTCAGAAGATCAGCAGTCTAGCCCAGTCGCTTCCTCAGATTCTGGATCCGGTTCGTCGATCCTCTCAAGTTTCTTATCCCGTTGAAGGATTTTTATCTTATCTTATGAATCGTTTTCCCCAAAACATCGAGCTTACCCCATGTCAGTTCAATCTTCTCATGAACCTGAATCATTTGCTGAAGCCTTCAATCATTCTTGCTGGAGAGATGCTATACAGGATGAAATCAATGCCCAGGAAAAAAAGAATAAGACTTAGTCTCATTGCCTGCAGGGAAACAAGCCATTGGCTGCAAGTGGATTTACAAGATCCAGCATAAAGCAGATGGCTCGGTAGAGAGATACAAAGCTAGATTAGTAGCTAAAGGATTCCTTCAAGAATATTGAGTCGAACCCATTTAGAGATAGGGGAAACATTTGCCCCAGGTTGCTAAAATGACCACCATTCGTGGCCTTGGCTGCAATCAAAAAGTGGCCCTTATTTCAACTTGACGTGAAGAATGCCTTTCAACAACATAAGGGAAGGAGGGATCCGCAAGAATAAGTTTCTATTCAGCCTCCTCCAACTCCAGGCTTCTCTTCTCCTAGGAATCCTAACTTGGTATGCAAGCTCAAGAAAGCGATTTACGTTACGGCCTCCGACAAGCGCACCAAGAGCTTGGTTTGAAAGGTGCAGCAGCATGTAGTTGAGCCGAAATAGGAGTAGAGGAAGGAGCCGGTTTTCAAAGAAGTCAATCGGATCATTCAATGTTTATAAGGAGGTCGACATCTGGTATTGTCCTTCTTATGGTTTATGTGGATGACATTGCTTTCTCTAGTAATGACTTAGCTTCGATAAATGAGCTTACGAGAACATTAAGAACCCAGTTTGATATGAAAGATTTATGGGACTAAAAGTCTTTTCTGGGGATTGAAGTGATGAGGTCGCAAAGAGGTTTGGAACCCAGTGCAAGTATTCAATGGATTTATTGTCAAAAGCTGGTCTTTCTGCGTGCAAACCGGAACAAGATCTAAAATTAGCCTCAGATGCAGGAGAGCTATTGGATGACCCATCTACTTACAGGAGACGGGAGCCTTTTCTACCTTACTAATTATCGCCCAGACATTGCTTACACTTACAACATAGGGGGGAGTGATCAGCCGATTTTTATGGACAAGCCGAGATCATCTCACTTAGAAGCTGCTTTTCGGATTCTGCGATACATCAAAACCTCACCGGGAAGAGGTTGATTCTTGCCTACGTCATCCTCTCTTCAGCTGTCTTGTTACTCTTATACTGATTTCATTAAGGCAGTAGATTATTCTGATTGGATTTCGAACATCGTCCCCGTGCCCAAGAGGGATGGACGTGCTCGCGTATGCATCGATTTTTGAAATCTCAATAAAGCATGTTCCCAAAGATGATTTTCCGCTGCCGAACATTGATTTGCTCGTGGATAAGACTATTGTGAAAGTTTGCCTACTATACTACTACTACTACGATTTGCCGACGATTAGAAATTATCGTCGTCGGCTTCCTCGAGGTAGAGTTCGTTTTGTAACAGGAGCCCCGTTGGGCTTTTACGGAGCTTGGCCTGCTTGAGCATTAACTCACCATTGGTGATTTGGTTCGTAGCAGCCCAAGTATATCCAGGAGTTCCTTTTACACGCTACGCTATCCTCGGTGACGATATCGTCATCGGAGATGAGCGGGTGGCTGAGCGTTATCACGAGCTAATGTCGCCACTGAATGTTCCATTTTCGTTAGAGAAATCGTTAGTATCGTAAGTTGGTGCTTTGGAGTTTGCTAAGCGGTTCTTCGTACGCGGGGTGACTAAGAACTTGAGTCCCGTCTCCTGTCGCATGTTAAGATCCTTAGTTAGTTCAATATCCCTTGTTTCTGTAATGAGGGCCATTATGTCTACGGATCTTCCATTGTCGTATCGTTTATGGGAAGCTGGGTACCGGGTGTATACTCGACGCACGGCGCCTCCTGGGAAACACTGGCATCGGCATTTCCTCGTCTTTCACTCACCGAACGGTGTGTGTCCTCTCCCTTTTTGGATCTGGTTAAGCGCAACCACTGGTAAACACTTAACCTGTTATCAACAAGGTATGGTTCAGGTACCCCCTCCCTCTTGTATGAAGTGCGTTGCCATCGTCTCTTTCTCCTTTGCCAGGTTACGTGGCATGGATTCGTCGATTGACGAATCGGATCTTGGCTCGCTGTCCCGCAGACGAACCAGTCTAGAAGTAGAAAGGGAAGGCAATAGAAAAAAGGTCCCCCTTCCTCCCTCTGTTTGTCTTCTTCTCGCCGCTTTTCTCGTCCATCCTGCCCTGCGCCGCTTACAGATGCAGTTGCAGGTATCTAAGCATCTATTAGTGAAGGGGGTTGGGGCGCGAAGCGCAAACCGCTCTTCGATCTCCCGGTGAGTTGGACGGGAACGAGACACAGGGGGTTATCTATGGAGCATTTGAATTGCCCCTTTCTGTTGGAATAGTTGAAAGTCTTCTTCTTAGGGGATTTTCTTTTTTCTTATCAACATAGAGTTGGAACTTAGCCGTGTAAGTTGCGGTAAGTTGCGAGTGGACCAGTGTGAAGCTTTAGCTTCGTTGCCGGCCAGAGCTCTTAGCCGACAACCGGCTACCCCTTTCGAGCTCAGCTGACCCCTTCTTGATTCAGTTTTTTCCCTATTTGAGATAGATGAATCAATGGAACTTTGATCCCCGGTTCCTGCTTGGTCAATTCCTGGAAGGCCTCTATTAATGTAATGATTGAACAATCAAAGTACGTTTGCCGCGACTACGAGCTGCCAGTGCGCCTTTCTTTGGGTCGCTACGCTCGGGGTCGAGAACTGGTTCAAAAGTAGAAGGTGGTCCAAAACGAGCTAACGCGAGTTTTCGAACGACGCTTTTCCCGTTTTTGAACATCACTGAGATAGGCTTTTCCCCGAACCATTGACCGGAGGGAGAAGTTGATTCATTCAATGGAGCTTTATTTGTTTGATCTAATCTAGTAAGGGGGGTGTTAGAAATAAGCCACCGCCCGACGAAACAGCGGTTTACAACAGAGCGATCCGGGACATCGAGCGAAGAGCTCCAATGCGCGTATTCGGAGCTACGCGGATGCCGTAGTCGCAGAAGCCGGATCAACATCATGACAACGGCATTCTGGAAACTGTTGGGCCAGCCACAATTGGTCTAATGTCTGGGTGCGTATGGCGGTACACTGAGAGCACCTTTCAAGTCGGCTGACAAAGAAAGAAGGGTTTCGTCGTCTTTTTCCCGCTTTCACCTTCGGGGATTTGAGGCCGGTTTTCAATTCGCTTTTCTCTCTCCAGCGAGGTTTTCACTTCGCGTGGTGGGAAGGCCTTCGCGATTCGCATCTTCCCGTCCAGCAAAGAAAGTGAAGGGGAGCGGACAGCAAGTTGGAGGACGCTGCAGAACCGCGTGATTGATCCATCTGCGCTATTCCCTAATTGAAGCAAGTTGGAAAGCCTTCAGAGCCTCAGCCCCTACCATTATATTGAATAAAATGAAAGCTGACTAGCAATCGCTCGTTTTTCTTATTAGCATGGGATTGGATGTTAATAATGAAAGACAGAACATCTATTATAAGGCAATCCCCGGGGAATTCCTATCGATTTCCGATGGATAACAATCCATCTTTCTCGCTTTCGCTCTTTCTCCCAATCAATCGCGAGGGTTCCGGGCATGAGAACGCAAGTGCCGGAATCGAACAAAACGTCCGAGAACGAAAGAAAAAAAAAATGCTCCGCGGGGAACTCGTTTCATGTCGGCGTATTCGTGCCGGTTAGACGTCGGCCATGAAATCCATCACTATACCGAACAGATCACGGGCATTCACATCTCGGTCAAACGGAACTATGCGCGATTCTATCGTGAATCGCCTTCAGCAAGGTATGGCATTTAGGGTCTGAACCCGGGGAGAAATCTTTCTTCGTAGATACAAGAATTCGTTGCTGATCTAAAAAAGATCTTATCCCGTGGGCGTTAGCGGACGTTTTTCATTCTTCACCCGGTCCTTAGTAGCGTTTCCAAAGTCAACCTAACCGCTTTGGAAACGCGCTAAAACAGGCCTATAGGTTCGCCTTTCTAATAGAAGAAGAGTATCTAATTAGATAGAAGTATATATAATTAGCCAGATCGTCTGAAGCATGAACAGAATCACCTTTGTTCCGAAGGGCGTTTCCTTTTTTTTCTTTTTAAAGGCGGTCCTTTTCTTTCCCCCGACCGATGACTCGCTTGTTCAGTACTGCTAACTATTATAGGAGGATGCCGTCCCCTCGGGACTACCAGTAGTTTCGGTTGTTGAATCTCGTGCAAGTTAGGTTGTGGTTGTATTGGCTGCAAGCGGAACGTAGGCGCTTTAGGTGTGTGTTGACCATGCACTCTCGCGTCATGTAATGTCGTATGTATGATAGAGGTGGTGTGGTGATTGACCTCAATGCTAATGGTTATCCCCAAGGTTCAACGAATGAATGAAGCTATGATCGTACCCGGATAGAAATGATGGTCTTCCTCTGATGTCTCCAAGCCGGCCATAATAGAATAGATAGGCAAAGCAGCCAATAGCAGTCTGTTCTCGCCTATCGATAGATAGTAGGTTGCTTCCAAGCTCAAACCATTTGAAACGGAATTGCTACTGTATTCTTGTTATGGATAGAGTGGTATTCTCCGCCCCTGTCAAATAAAGTAGAGGGAGAGAACTGGAAGAGAGAAGGAAAAAGAGCAAAGGATTTACAAGTCTAATGGGAGAGGAATGGCTGACACGTTGACTGCCTTCGAGACTAGAAAATATAACCCAAGCGGTCTAAGCCCCGGGACGGACCCCAACCGAAATAAAGGCGCTAGACGGACTAACGGCAAGCGAGATAAAGAAAGCAGCTGGCCCTATGTGTAAAACCTTGCCGCGGGAGAGTCTTTCTCCAATGAGAATAAAGAAAGTTTTTGGGCAAGACAAGAAAGGAACTCGCCCTTTGACACCACACCAAGGGATAAGAGCTGATTGCTGGCGATGACTTGGTGAAGGGAATCTATGAGAGAAGGTTCTCGAACCGGGTTCCGACCGAATAGAGCGCGGAGCCAACGAGTTCAGTCGAACAGCGTAACGAGTCTAAGGGCGCGGAATGGACGGGCGTAGGCTTAATAGTGAACGCAGACCCCCCTGCTTATAGATATGAGATCAATGACTTAAAAGACAGATGCCGAGAGAAACTGTT